GTTGTTTCATGCCATAAATAAACTCGAACACTCAAGAAATCGGTTGGACAGGCGGATTCACATCTCTTACAACCAACACAGTCCTCCGTTCGCGGAGCAGAAGCAATTTGCTTAGCTTTACATCCGTCCCAAGGTATCATTTCTAATACATCTGTAGGGCAGGCTCTGACACATTGAGTACACCCTATACATGTATCATAAATCTTTACTGAATGTGACATTGGATTTATAAATTTTTGAACATCATAAATTTTCGATCTAGTAAACTTTTAAATCAATCATATAGTGATATACCAGATGAATCGATGGTTACCGGAATTTTTCGAATCAATCTATTTCGAGATCGACTCATGAGAAAGAGCCAAGATATTTTTTCTTTTTTACAAACATGATCATAAGTTACGTGTCATACATGTTAATTCCTCAATAAATTCGAATTGATTGATACGAGTTGCCTTTCTGTTAGGATAAATTGAAGAGACATGAGACAATAATCAGTCCCAATAGTTACTTCAACGGTTGCAATAGTTATAACATAACAAAAAGGGATAAAATGATACGAAACCACATTTAACGAGTCTAACCATATTGCGGCTCGTGATCAATCCATAAACGCCGATAAAAAAGTAGGTACTCAAAACAAGTACATATTAAATTAAAGCAGCATTGACCGGCTTCTTATCAAAATTTCGATTCGTTTCAGAATGGAATCGATTCAATTGACTATAATATGACACACAGAACAAAAGAAGATATTGGTAATAGGTCGAATTAAACATTTTTATTTTATTTATTATACACAAAGACTCTTCAAATTGAAGGAATCGGTGTAATAATACAGAAGAGAGTCTGATTTGGATTGCCGGTTCTAAAGATTTATTACTGACAAGCCACAGCAATTGCATCATCTCTTAAAGTTCAAACAACTCAAAAAATGATAGAAATGAGTTCGAATGGAAGAAAAAATCTGTTAATAAGTAAAACCCAATTTATTTCTTATTACTTATAAAATCTTTCTTTATAACCCGGTTTGATTTTGTAATACAAATAATCCTATACCAGGCTGTATCTAGAAAAGTAGTAATTAGTGAAACAAAAAAAGACTTGTAAAAACTAGCGAAGTAACCCCATCTCCAATATAATTAAGGCTAGACAAAGAGGAACGAATCTCCATGAAAAGGAAGACTAAAATGAATTCTAAACTGAGACTCTTCCGAGATTCCCGAATATAAAACCCGATCCCAAAAAGACTATCATGAACTTCTTTTTTAGCTGGTACAATCATAGGCTTTTTCCGGATTCTTCCTTCCATGAATTAATGAAAAAAGAGAAGCTCATCAAAATGTAAGATTGAATAAATCAAATAATCCAAAATGACTCTTAAAATTAACGAGTTTTTGGCTCTCGAATATTTAACTGACCAATTAATTCTTTATACCGTACTCTATTTTTTTTTGACAAATAAGCCATCAGTCGTTGACGTTTTCCCAAAATTTTCAGTAGACTTCTCTGAGATAAATAGTCTTTTTTGTGTAATTCCAAATGTGAAGTAAGTCTCCGTATCTTATCGGTAAAACTGAATACTTGAAATTCAACCGATCCCCTGTTTTCTTCTTTTTCTTTTTTCGAAATAACTGAGCTAAATAAATTTTTTACCATAACAAGAATTCTTTTTCTCCTTCCGCCCCTTTTTCTTTATTTTTTTTTTTTCAAACAAATCTGAATTTGATCAATCATTAATAATGCCAATTAGTTTGTCCGGTTTTCACAATGATCAGAATTCTGCTATGGACCCATAACCCGATTTTATCAAATAAAACGACTCAATGTAATTTGAATTAAATTTGAATAAAAATAGAAAAGGATGTTACATTATTGTACTCACAAACGAGAATAAATTAGATCTAAAAAAAATTCTGTTGATTCGTTTTTAGATCTAATTTATTTTATAAAAATGATTATCATGTATCAGAATGGAATGTAAGACAGTGCATGTGTGCGTCTTTTTCTTTTTTATATAATATACTAATAGTAAAGATAGATAGAAAAAGTGTACTGTTAACGAATTTTTACTTGTGGATACATATGTATCCGTAACATACTGAAACGACTTCCATTATTGGTATCAAAGCAATAGCGGTTTACACAAGTTAAATCTTCTAATCGATAATTGGGCCAAAGAAATAACTCTAATTTAATGAATTTATTTCTATCAAAATGTTCCCTTTCATCCAAAAAGTGACCACAGTTTTTTATGTTGCTCCTATTGCAAACTGTTGTATTTCTATTCACATTAGTTCTATTTCTTGAATTGAAAGAAATTAGAATTCTAAATTCTCTACGACGTCTAGGTGATGAAATAGTTTCAGGAACAAATAAATCATAATCATTTTCGTTTTTATTTCGAAGTATTTTTGGATGTTTTTCAATAGATTTTTTCATTTTTTTAGCAACATGTCTTTTTTCTTGGTATCTTTGATTAGTTTTGGGCTTACTCTTATGAACCAATGAAATACTTATGGTCTTATACATAATAAACTTTCTATCATTTTTTACAAACAGACGAACCGGTTCGATAATCAATATTCCCTTTTTGATCAATTCTGTAAGAGTTAAGTCTTTCTGAGTCAGCATTATATCCAAACTCATTTCTCCTCTTTGAATAGAGGATAGAGCAATTTCTTTTGGATTTATCAGTCTAAGCAGGAGACAATATATCTTGATATTATTGATCATTTTGTGATTCAAAAGATCATTCCATCTCAATTGAAAAATCAAATACCTTTTCAGGAATAAATCAAGTTCTGCTTCTGTATTACTCTTGTATTGCTTTTTTTTTCTACGTTTTTTCATGTTTGATTTCGCATAATCTTCTTCATCAATATTTTTTTGTTGGTTTGAAAGAATGGATTCAAGATTCTCTTGGTTTTGTACATCTGATCCAAGATTCCCTTGGTCGGTCGACTCTTTTTCTTCTTGATTTTGATTTTCTAATTCAAAAGATTTTTTTTCATTCGATGATCTAAAAATATTTTTTTTTTGTTCTACATTGATGTTTTTATTTTCCCCAACATTTTCATCTTCATTAAAATTGAAAAGAAGTAATTTGATTGGCAGAACCCACGGTTTAATCTTATATTTATTGTAAGGTAGGACAAATTCTGGGAAGAACCAAAGTCCTATATTCGATCTTGGACGATTTAGTATTTCTTCACTCATTCCCATCCAATCAAACAAAAAGCTTTTTTTTGAATCGGATGGGTCAATTTCTTGATGAATTTTGATATAAAAAAGACCCTTCTTATTCTTATCAATTTTATCAATTATTTGGTAATTATTAGTTTCACTTTGAATATTTTTATTGTTGTTGGTACTGACATCAATATCGATCCAGGCCCCAATTTTGGATTTTTTTTTTAGGCAAGGGTCGAGAATGCGACAATCAAAATATTTTCTATTCAAATTTCTCGCCATATCCCTAATACCATCTTCTTCTAAATAATTATTGATAGGACCTAACAGATCGAGTAATTTTCGTTTATGTATGTTGTAATTATCATAAACCCCTTCTTTCTTCCTTTTTACTTGTAATGGCGATCCATAAATATATGAGCCGTTTCTATCTTCGTAATTGATAGATTTATATAATAAAAAATCATACCTGTAGTGTTTTTTAAAATTTTCTTTTTGATTTGACAACGAAATTTTTTCAGAATCAGTTTGTTTTTTGTAATGAATTAATTGGACTTTCTCATCTAAATCCCATTTGTTTAAATTTTTATTTTGAACGGTACAATGTTGATTGACTCTATTTTTCCATTTTTGTGTTACTAATTGAGACCATCTAATTGGAGATAAATCATATTGATAATGACCCTTTAACAACCAGTTTTTCAATTGCTTCGTTTCAGACTTACAAAGTTTTTTATGTCTTAATTTAGAATCGGAATGAAATATTCCTTGTATTCCAAAATAATCCTTTATTTCATTTTTAAGAAAAAGGGATGTTCTATGATATTGAAGGACATATCTTAACTTATCCAAGTTATTAACTTGGATTTGTGATAATTTATAAAATACATATGTTTGTGACAGGGAGGATAAGTCACAAAAAATATGTGAATTCTTGTTGCTAGTACTAATATTATAAAGTGACTCTTTTAGAGTTGAAATAAAATGAATGGTAGTTTGATTTGTTTTATTAATTCTTTCTCGATTTGCTTCATTATTGTAAATGTATTTATCAATAATTTTTTTTGTTGATTCAAAAAAAAATGGTGTATTGAGACTGGGAATATTTATGATATATAAAAGAATATCTCTGCATATCTTTTCACTAAAATATTTTATACAATAATGTAATTTGAGAATTAATCGAGCATTTCTTCTTTTTAATATCTTCCATATATTTTTTGATGATTCCCGTCTTCTTTTAGTATTATAACTTTTTTTGTTTGTGTTAGGACTCATTTTTATATCCGGTGTTAGAAATTTATTTTTCTTGTCTTTTGTAATTATTTCGATTTGATTTGTGATTGTGTTTGTTCTATCAGTCAGATCCCGCATTTTCGTTTCTGATAGTGAATACTCTGTCCAATCCATAAATCCATTTTGAATGGATGATTTATGAATAATCCGATTATTTATTATGGAATCTTTTTCTTTTTTAGTTTGACTTGATTCATATATCTCTTTCAACCCAAATAATAAAATTTTATTTACTTTTGAAAGGTTTTTTATTATTCTTTTTAGAAATAAAATCTTTTCGATAACCCATTTTTTGGTTTTTTTTAAGATCCTTAGAAACATTTTTGTTTTTTCTTTTAAAACTCTTAGAACTGGAAAACACCCTTTTTTCCATTTTCTAATTTTTTTTTCGATTTTTTTTAAAATAGGTTCAAAAAAGGAAGGTCGGTTTCGAGGAGAACCAAAAGGAAGTTCCGCTTCCATTCCCCAAACTGTTAAAAAGCAAAAACTATCTTTTTGTCTTTTCTTTGTCATTGTATCTCTATGAGGGGATCGAAATTTAGATTCGTGCCACGGTTTCAAACAGAAAGGAAATAGGATCTTTATTTGAATACCATCTGTTAACCAGTTTTTCGGAAATTCGGTTTCTGATAATTGAACACCATTATAGGTACATTTAACATGCATCTCTCTATTCCATTCCTTTAAATCCTCAGACCACTCGGGAAATTGAAATAATAACATACGACCGATATTTTTAGCTATTATCAATGAAGGTAATATAATATGTTTTCTAAGAATGGATTGGGTTACTAACATGTAGCCTCGTATTACTTGAGCAAATAAAATGGTATCCCAAGCTTCTGCTATTTCTATTCGTACTTTCTCTTGTCTTTTGTCCTCCTCATTTTTCTCCACTTCTTTTTTTTCTTCCTCGGTATAATTCAAAAATTTTGAATTTTTACGCATCTCGTTTCTAAAAATGAATTTAATCCGTTTAGAAATCTCAAAAGAAAAAAAGGAGAGTTTGGTTATTCTGTCCAAAAAAAGAGGAGAATGTGTATTTGCTTGAAACAGTTCCCAAATAACAGTTTTACGCCTTTGAGTACGCATGGAACCCTTGATTATCTCTCGACGAAAGTCCGATTGTTGCGAATAACGCATCAAAGCTACCTCGTCTACTTGATCAGGATCATTAGTATCTTTGGTATTAGTATCATGAGTATTGCTATTCTGATGTTCATCAGTAAAAATAACTACACGTTTGGCTTTTCTTGATCGAATTCCAGGATCTTCTGCCCCCATATCGTCTTCATTTTCCCCCTCCTGTTGGTCCAACTCGTCGATTAATTTGTATGACCATTGGGGGACTTTTTTACTGATTGTTTTTACTCCCATAGACTTTTTTCTAATTACGTTTTGATCTTTGGGATCAGTTATAACCGAATTAAATAAAAATTTTAACAATTTTGTTCTATCTTCAGAATCTCCCTTTTCTTGTTCTGGAAATAAAGGAAGCCCTTTCAAATTGAAATTCAATGATGATTCTTTATTAAATTGACCAATAAAGGTCAAAAAATGGCCCATTTTTATTGATAATAATTTTGGATCAAATGGATTATCCTTTTTTTGTTCAAATTCTCGGGAATCGGTGAGAAGAATACCATGAATTTTATTTATCCAAACTGTTTCTATGGAATTTTCTATAAAAATTGCGTTTATGATTGAAGGTGAATATGGTTTTTTGCTTGTTCCACGATAGGATCCGTTCATGAAAGGATCATATATCTTAGACAAGTATTCTTTTTTTTTGGTCTCATTATTACAATTACATAATCGAGTCCTTTTTTTGAGTATATTCATAATAAAAAGGGATTTTTTGTCTAAAGCCTTAATTCTATCTATAAACTCGTCGCTTTGTTTGTTCTTTTTTTGTTCATTGATATAAATCCAATAATTATATAGTTCATTAGAAGAAAATTTTTCTATTGTAGACCAAGATATCTTTCTTTGTATCATTTCCAAAAAAGTTAACAAACTGGATGGATATGTAAAAGATATTTTGAGTTTTCCACAACTTTGACATGTATAAAAAAAATATTGTGACGTTTCATTTCGTACCGCATTTTCAACTCGATCGTTTTTTATATATCGTAATGGACGATTCCATCGTTTATAGTCGAAAAGAAGAGACACAAAGGGCTGTTCAAACCATACAAAATTTTTATCTTCTTTGTTTTTAAGTATTTCTAACTTTAAATTTTTTGGATTCTCATCTAGATAATAAGTTTCCAAACCCGGGTCATTTTTATAGCATGTCGCTTTAACATGTAATTCGGTTGTTTTTTTACTGTTTCCACTTACTTTCTTCCCATTTACTTTGATTTCTTCCGTTTCATCCATTTTGTCTGGATCCCCTTTTTTGGAAGAAAGGGGGGAAGGATCTTCTTCCATAGATCTCTCTTGTTCCGCTTTAGTCCCGGAAGTCGTTTCTATTTCTACATCTGTTTCTTCCTCACCTTCCCATCTTTGGTCCGTTTCGGAAGTTTCTTTCAGTTTCTTAGTAAAAAGGGGTGATGGTGTTCTGCCTAAATAGTAGACACAAGTAATAAATAAGAGAATACTAAATATTCGAGCCATAGAATTTCTCAATTCTGATACAAAATTTTTAGTAGATCGAATAAGTACATTTGTTCTAATAAAACGATTTTGCCGGATCCAGACTAATACCAATCCAACCCATTTCATGAATAAAATATGACCAATTAACCAACCAATAAAACTACTTGTTACAAATAACATCTTGTTGTTGCATCGAAACATATAAATGTTGACTAATCTGGCTAACATTGAACTTGGTAAAATGAAATGGTTGAATAATTGAAAAATTAGATTATTCAGGAATATACATTGAATGCTGAGATTACGCATTGAATTTTTTTTAGTAGTAGTAGATCCATAATAAAAAGGGTGTTTGTGATTGTTATGGAAGAAATGAAACAAGAGATACGGTAGAGCTAGGACAGTCATTGT